TTTATATATGCTTTTAGTTTATATATTTTTACTTAATTTATATATTCTATATTAAAGTTTTAATTTAACTGAAGTACAAAAATAAATTTTAAATTTTTGATAATCTTGAGTCAAGAACGTAATAGGACGTTTTCGATTGGTTCATAGTGACAATCGAAGATGGTAAGATTGAGATCAAATAAATGGGAAAAATCGAAAAGAAATAAAGAAATAAAAATAGGGGTATGCGATAGATAATGATCTATCTTGATTCTATATTTTTTTATACTTTTGACTTAAGACTTAAGGGCGACAAAAGAAAGAACGGGTCTTATTATTCTGACATATTATTAACATAACATTCCTTTGATACTTCTGAGACGTCAAAGGTTGTCTCTACGTATTTTGCTTGTACTTAATGTTTTCCGATTATACTAGAAATCTTCGAGTATAATCATTAGAACTTGGTCTAATTGGATTTATTGGATTGTTTCATCAATGGTGTTGGATCAGAACTCCCTTTTGACTCTTCACTGGTAATTCTACTATTATTAGTGAACAATAATTGAATAATTCCTTCATAGAGATCGAGGACATAATTTACATGGATATAGTAAGTCTCGCTTGGGCTGCTTTAATGGTAGTCTTTACATTTTCCCTTTCACTCGTAGTATGGGGAAGAAGTGGACTCTAGAAGTACTACTAATTGAGTTTAGGAATCAAACTGTATCAATTTTTTTTATAGATCGTTCTGCAAAGACTATTTTTTAATTTACTATTTCAATTTCAAAATTGAATTTGAAAATATTTTCATTTCGAAGTTATATGTATTGGATTCTAGTGGAGTAATGTATTCTATAAATAATATATGAACTCTTTCAAATAATATATGAACTCTTTCAATCAAACAAAGATTTCAATTATTCCTATGTTCCTATTTCGAAAGTAAAAGTGCTCCAAATGGTATGAAATCTTTTTCAATCGAATTCTTCATAAATCTTCTTATAGTGACAATGAGTAAGAACGAAACCTTTTATTACTATATACTTTACTTTTTCTTTGTTATTTTTTTCCTTCTTTTTCTTTCCTCTTCAAAGAAAAAAGAAAATAGTTCTGTTATTACATTACGTCGATACACTTTTTTACGGAAAACAACATAGACGTAGCGGTTGTCCAAGGAGATACTACACATAAGAAAATATTGTCTTTGGGCAAGTCACATATTGCGCACTTACCATTTGTGTTTTATTATTTTAAGGATTTTATTTAAAATATTATTTATGCTGGTCTCTTTTTTGATTTCATATCATGGTTGAAAGGTTAAAATCGGTGAGGTTTATTAATCCTTTTCGAAATCCGAAGAGGTTCCCATGGAACCTCTGGATCCTTTGTCAACTGGTCAATTAATTACTTTTTTGTTGGAATGCTAACAAGAAGATTACTTGATTTTCTTTTATTATACCCATATCTACTTTTCTTTCATTGATTTGATTCTTTCTTTCTTTCAATGTATATCGAAATTCACATTAAATTAAAAAAGATAAGAAATCTAGGAATTAGAATCATAAGAGTAAGAGTGGTCTTTCGATTATTTCAAATTGATTGGAATCAACACAAATCAAATAGAAATGGATGAAGCAAAGAAATAGAATTGGGACATGGAACTATGTACATTATATATGGAATTGATATCTATATATGAAGATAATAATGTCATTGATATATATTATATTAAATTAACCTGTATCGTCATACAGCAAACTTTATAAAGTAAATAACAATACTAGTATTGTATGGTAGAAAAATATTTTTCTACCATACTATCTAGTATCTCATCGAATACTGCTCTCATAGAATACTGCTGATTCTAGTTCGATCATTTCATTTAAAACGTGAAATTTGAATCCTTTTATTTTATTTCTTCTCTTTAATCAGTGATAAGAACTAAAGAGTCACAAGTTTAATTCAAATTAATCACTTTGACTTACTGTTTTTACGTATATTATAAGTAAAAAAGCAGTAGGAATTAGAATGAACAGTGCAGTAGCAATAAATGCGAGAATATTTACTTCCATAATTTCATCCTTTCATTTTTCTTTAATTCGCAATAACTCGGGATTTAATCCCATAGAGATGATAAATCTTTTGTCTGTAAATTCAATGGGATGAATTACATCGAGATATAATCGAATCGGATCAATATCATGAATAACAATATCTGACAAATTGATTCATCGTCAAGAATTGAATAGTATAACATAGGAAGATCTTTTATCCATACCGAATTCCAAAGTCAATTTTGATACAATCAAAAATCCATTTACTTCTTTACTTTATTTTTTATTTCTATTTTCTATTTTTCATTCTTTTATATTTTTATAATATAAAAATTAGCGCCCTCCTTGTACAATCATTTGATGAAGTATCATCTAACCACTTTTCCACTTACCATTGGTTACAAACAATAGAAGAAATTCAAAAAAATAACAAAGAAAAGAGATTCCTGTTAGCAATGAAATTCTACTGTTTGTACTCCCTTTCACAGAACAGAAATATGGAAGGATGAATTGATGTATTTTTTTATTGGATTTGGATCCATCGGGACTGACGGGGCTCGAACCCGCAGCTTCCGCCTTGACAGGGCGGTGCTCTGACCAATTGAACTACAATCCCAAGAAAATAACATAATAAAATTAAGGTGTACAGTATACATATTCTTATGATTTTATTCAAATACTTTCGATATGGATATGAACTTTAGCAAGAGAGGCAGTGATTACTAATAATCTTTTCGTTATTTCCAAATTAATTGGATAGTCAATCTTTCAATGAAACAAGGTCCTTTTTTCTTTACTTTTTTCTTTACTCTTTTCTTTAGACTTTACACTTCCAGATCTTGATATGAATCTAGATCTTTAGCAAAGATCAAAACTTGTTGGAAAAAGAATAAATAAAAAATAAATAGAGTAAATAAATAGCGATAGGGGTAAAGATAAGATATATCAATATCAGAAAATTTGATCAGAGATTTTGACTTTTTTCTATTGGGATCGATGATTTCTGGAACAACAAAGGCTTATATCATTTCATGGTGGATCGGCGAATTATTGGGCCGAGCTGGATTTGAACCAGCGTAGACATATTGCCAACGAATTTACAGTCCGTCCCCATTAACCGCTCGGGCATCGACCCGGAAAGAATCAATCCAGGCTTAGTGATAATCCACGATCAACTTCCTTTTGTAGTACCCTACCCCCAGGGGAAGTCGAATCCCCGCTGCCTCCTTGAAAGAGAGATGTCCTGAACCGCTAGACGATGGGGGCATACTTGCCCAACCGTCATCATACTATGATCATAGTATGAATAGTTTTTTGAAATTGTCAATATAATGGAATCATATGACTCAATGCGAAGGATCCTTCTGTCTTTCACGATTATATATATATAATCTTTTGATTATTTAGATTCCTGAATCGTTATCGTTCATTCTAATCGACATTTTATAATTCGATAAATGAATCTATTTCATTTTTTTTTCTTAAAATTTTTAATTTTAATAATATTATTAATAATTTCAATAATTATTAATAATATTAATATTAGTAATATTATTTATTTTTAATAAATCTTATTTTAATTTGATTTAGTTTGGGAGACAAGCTGAATCGCTTTATTTTATTAATGATTCGATGAAATATTTGGGATCTAGGTTGAATTGGTAGGTACATGTATCAATGAAATGCCTTTCGTTATGATGGCAATTAGGATCTGTCTTGAAAGAATTCCTTGCATTGATTGATATTTATGAAATCAAATATCATTAAACCTCCTTTTTTTTTACTTATACTTACAAGTATATCCTATACTCATTATGTAAATAAGATTTATCGTTCCTGAGTGAACCACTATAACGTTTAAGATATATTATAACGTATAAGATGTATTTATATACATATAACATATAATATGGATATACACTAAACACATAGTGACTAGTGGCTTATTCAGGAATTGAATCAAATATGCCCTTTTAACTCAGTGGTAGAGTAACGCCATGGTAAGGCGTAAGTCATCGGTTCAAATCCGATAAGGGGCTTTAGTTTTTTCATAAAACTACCGCGGTAGTATTCATATTTATTAAGTAAATTTATTAAGTAATAAAGATATTATTAATATTTTTATTACTTAATAAATAAGTAAGAAACCTTATTAATTATACTATACTAAATAGTATAGTAATTAGAGTTATAAGGTTGAACATTTCCTATTATGTTTATTATAATAATATTTTATATTATTAATGATATAATGACTAGTATTAAGTTTAGACTGAAAAATAATAAGTTGTCTACTTGAATCGACAAATATTTCTATTTTTTATTATTGCAATAAAATAAATTAGAAATCAACAAAAGAAAAAAGTAAGTGGACCTAACCCATTGAATCATAACTATATCCACTATTCTGATATTAAAATTAAAAATTGGAACAGTGGATCTTTTTTTTTTTCATTTTCATATTTCTTTGGACTAGGCGGTAATCTGTCGATATTGCCGATTAAATCTTCTTGTTCCTAGATGTTCTGTTCTATAAAAGGAATAAATTGCTATTCCCTTCCTTTCCAGAAAAGGTTTTATTCCAAGTCACAACATAAGAGATGTTTTAACTATATTTTATTCTATGTTTTATTCCAGAACACAAGACAAGATCCATTTATATCGTATTATTTATATCTTAGAGACTTATATATATATCATATCGTAGTCTCATGTATCAAATATTTACATCTAATCTATATGGATGGATACGATATTTTTGTTCTGACAATGTGATGAAAATGGGTGCGAGAAAGAGACTTTTATTTATAGTCTCCTTATTATATTTTAATTGAATATTGTATTGAATTTCCTAATAGGAATCTTTTGAAAAGAAAATATAAAGAATAAAAAAGTAATAAAGTAATCAAAGTATATGATACTGAAATAGTTTAATACACATAGAAATTAGAAGAATACATAAAA